TCTATTCAATCTTTTTCCTTCTTCTTGTTGTTGGATATCTCGTTTGTACACATCTTCTCTTTTTTTCTCGAGCCTATAGTGAGTTACAGACAGAGTTCGAAAAGGTCAAATCTTTGATGATTCCATCATACATGATTGAGTTGCGAAAACTTCTGAATAGGTATCCTACATCTGAACTGAATTCTTTCTGGTTAAAGAATCTCTTTCTAGTTGTTCTGGAACAATTAAGAAATTCTATAGAAGAAATACTGGGTTCTGCTTCTGGCGGCAACATGCTATGGGGTAGTGGTCCCGCTTATGGGGTCAAATCAATACGTTCTAAGAAGAAATATTTGAATCTCATCGATCTCATAAGTATCATACCAAATCCCATCAATCGAATCGCTTTTTCGAGAAATACGAGACATCTAAGTCATACAAGTAAAGCGATCTATTCCTTGATAAGAAAAAACGTGAATTATGATTGGATTGATGATAAAATAGAATCCTGGGTCTTGACCAGTGATTCGATTGATGAGAAAGAAAGAGAATTCTTGGTTCAGTTCTCTACCTTAACGACAGAAAAAAGGATTGATCAAATTCTATTGAGTCTGACTCATAGTGATCATTTATCAAAGAATGACTCTGGTTATCAAATGATTGAACAACCGGGAGCAATTTACTTACGATACTTAGTTGACATTCATAAAAAGTATCTAATGAATTATGAGTTCAATACATCCTGTTTAGCAGAAAGACGGATATTCCTTGCTCATTATCAGACAATCACTTATTCACAAACCCCGTGTGGGGCTAATAGTTTTCATTTCCCATCTCATGGAAAACCCTTTTCGCTCCGCTTAGCCCTATCCCCCCCTAGGGGTATTTTAGTGATAGGTTCTATAGGAATTGGACGATCCTATTTGGTCAAATACCTAGCGACAAACTCCTATGTTCCTTTCATTACAGTATTTCTGAACAAGTTCTTGGATAACAAGCCTAAGGTTATTGATGATGGTTACGATAGTGACGATATTGATGAGATTTTCGATAGTGATTATAGTCACAATATTGATGATATTGACGATATTGATGATAGTTATGATAGTGACGATAGTGACGATATCGACCTATCCCTTGATAGGGAGCTGGAGTTTCTAACTTCTGAGATGAATGATCTAGCTATGGATATGGATATGATGGAGGAAATAGACCGATTTTATATCACCCTTCAATTCGAATTAGCAAAAGCAATGTCTCCTTGCATAATATGGATTCCAAACATTCATGATCTGGATGTGAATGAGTCGAATTACTTATCTCTCGGTCTATTAGTGAACTATCTCTCCGGGGATTGTGAAAGATGTTCCACTAGAAATATTCTTGTTATTGCTTCGACTCATATTCCCCAAAAAGTAGATCCCGCTCTAATAGCTCCGAATAAATTAAATACATGCATTAAGATACGAAGGCTTCTTATTCCACAACAACGAAAGCACTTTTTCACCCTTTCATATACTAGGGGATTTCACTTGGAAAAGAAAATGTTCCAGAATAATGGATTCGGGTCCATAACTATGGGTTCCAATGTACGAGATCTTGTAGCACTTACCAATGAGGCCCTATCGATTAGTATTATACAAAAGAAATCCATTATAGACACTAATATAATTAGATCTGCTCTTCATAGACAAACTTGGGATTTGCGATCCCAGGTAAGATCGGTTCAGGATCATGGGATCCTTTTCTATCAGATAGGAAGGGCTGTTTCACAAAATGTACTTCTAAGTAATTGCTCCATAGATCCTATATCTATCTATATGAAGAAGAAATCATGTATCGAAGGGGATTCTTATTTGTACAAATGGTACTTCGAACTTGGAACGAGCATGAAGAAATTAACGATACTTCTTTATCTTTTGAGTTGTTCTGCCGGATCGGTCGCTCAAGACCTTTGGTCTCTACCCGGACCTGATGAAAAAAATGGGATCACTTCTTATGGACTCGTTGAGAATGATTCTGATCTAGTTCATGGCCTATTAGAAGTAGAAGGCGCTCTGGTGGGATCCTCACGGACAGAAAAAGATTGCAGTCAGTTTGATAATGATCGAGTGACATTGCTTCTTCGGCTCGAACCAAGGAATCCCTTAAATATGATTCAAAATGGATCTTGTTCTATCGTTGATCAGAGATTTCTCTATGAAAACTACGAATCGGAGTTTAAAGAAGGGGAAGGAGTCCTCGACCCGCAACAGATCGAGGAGAATTTATTCAATCACATAGTGTGGGCTCCTAGAATATGGCGCCCTTGGGGCTTTCTATTTGATTGTATCGAAAGGCCCAATGAATTGGGATTTCCCTATTGGGCCAGGTCATTTGGGGGCAAGCGGATCATTTATGATGAAGAGGATGAGCTTCAAGAGAATGATTCGGAGTTCTTGCAGAGTGGAATCATGCAGTACCAGACACGAGATAGATTTTCCAAAGAACAAGGCTTTTTTCGAATAAGCCAATTCATTTG